CGTAATGACAGATCACGGCCATATTATTCAAAGCTTGTGGTAAGAACGGGTTCCGCTCTAGTGCACGAAAATAATATTCCAAAGCTTTTGTATGTTCTCCGTTTCTTGTGTGGATAAGGCCTATGTTATAGAGTATATAACTTCGATCATAGGGATCAATTTCTAATCGCATAGCTTCATAATAATTTTGTAAAGCTTCTGCATAATTTCCTTCGGATTGAGCGGACATCCGTTACGGTCGTCATTCGATTCAACGAATCTCCGTTTCAGAACCGTACATGAGATTTTCATCTCATACGGCTCCTCCTTTATGTACATAATGAGAATAGTACATGGAATCAAAAAAAAATGGAAATATTCTCATTATAAACCGAGTGGGGCTGGTGTTTTTACAAAAAATCTCTAGCCAACCTTCTTATAAAATATCTTTCCTTAACATCAAGTATGTTGGTACTAGATAAAAAAAAAGGGGGGGTGACTCCAGCAATTTCTTTGTCTTAAACGCCTCTTAATTTTCAGGAATTCGTCACATCAACAGTCTTCGATGGTTATACGGGTATCCAAAACACGAACGAGATGGATGTTTGTTGTCCCAACCATTCTTGTTAGCCCCGATTCTAATAAGGAAAAGGGCGAATTTATAACAAAGTTTTCGTGTTGTTGATTCCGAGCAGTAGTGCCTCTTCCTCTATGCCCCCTATTGGTATTAGTGGAGTAGGTTTGACTTAACCCATAGGTGTAACCTTTCGCTCAATACTCTAGAATCGAAAATTGAAGCATTTGAGGCTGCATTAATCGGGGATACACGACAGAAGGGCTTGTTTTATTTACAAACGTCACCTTCAACAAGCGTAGATTTATTTCACTAATTATTTTCTTTCTATCCCCAATAATAGAATATTAATCTGTCTTTCTACTAAGAGCGGTAAAAAATAAAAGATAGAAAGAAAATAAATAACTAAATTCAATTATAAAATAATAATAAAAAAAATAATAATAATCAAATCGCACCATCTCGATAATAGGCGAATGCCTCTTTCTCGCCCGAAGTTGTCGGAATTATTCGTAATAAGATATTGGCTACAATTGAAAAGGTCTTATCAATAAAATTTCCATTTATTCGAGATCTAGACATAGGCAGAAAGTCATTCTATCTATAATTTCTTTTAATTACTTTTCATGAGAAAATAAAAAATCCCACAAACAAAGGAATTTGATTTTACAGTACGAAATAACATAAAAACAGACTCATTAAAATGAAACGTCTACTCATACTCAAATTGTTTCTTTTTTGACAGGAATCAATAAAAACTAAGAAATATTGGAAGATTTTATCCAAATGAAATTGGATAGAATAACCGCCCGTTTTATGTTGTGTATAAGGGGTATACGGTAGACAATGAAATCGAAAAATTTCTGGGGCCTTTCATGAATTTGGAATAAATCTATGGGGTTAAAGGGTTCTTGTTGAAAGATCTAAAATTAGAAAGGAATTTTCGAATTTTTATGAAAATAGAATAAGAGTTTAAACTAAATGGAATCATGATCTAAAGGTAGCCATTAAACATAGTCTAAAAAAATAGATCAATCAATGAAGTCATTTCCAATTCATTGATTTAATCCGATAGAAATATTCGAAAATAAAGTAGGGAATGCTGTCTTCGTAAACATGAATAGATACCCTTATTTATTGTTTTGAACAGTTTTTCACAAAAAAAATTCTTTATCCCTCAACCTCAAATAAAGGTTTGGCAAAGTTCTTCTCTTTTTATAATTAAAATAGAGTGTACGCACCTATTTAAAAATATAATATGAATGAATCACTATTCACTCGGTTTCTAAACCATAATCATTATGTAGGAGAGATGGCCGAGTGGTTCAAGGCGTAGCATTGGAACTGCTATGTAGGCTTTTGTTTACCGAGGGTTCGAATCCCTCTCTTTCCGTATCCTTCACTCAATTCACCAATGTTATTGACCGAAATATATCAAATCAAATAACAATGGACGCTATTATTTCAACACCAACAGTTAGGCCTTTCTTTGATATGGATTCTCGAGTCCTAATCCAAATTTCTGTGGTATGGAAAATACTAGAAAATACTGGAAAGAATGGACAAGGAATAAAAATCCCCCTAGTTCGTTTAGTTAGGTTTAAGTCTGACGAGAATAATATTCTACAACTAACAATTCATTTATTTTCAAACCGACCCATTTACTATCTATTATTTGATTGACCGATCCTTTAGATTGGAATGGGTCAAGAGTCAAATGTTTTGGCAATTCCTCACGGGTGGATGAATCAAGATAATTTTGAACCATAGACTTAGATTTTTTTTGTTCATCTCTTACTGTAATAATATCTCGGGGTTTGCAGCGATAACTTGGTATATCTACCATACGACCATTAACGAAAATATGTCTATGATTAACCAATTGGCGGGCTTGAGGAATAGTCGAAGCCATACCTAATCGAAAAAGGATGTTATCCAACCGCATTTCAAGTAATTGTAGTAAAACCCGACCTGTTGACCCTTTTGCTTTTCCGGCGATACGGACATATTTAAGTAATTGTTCTTCTGTAAGACCATAATGAAAGCGCAATTTTTGTTTTTCTTCTAAACGAATACGATATTGAGATTTTTTATTGGGACGTAATTGGTTTCGAAGATCGCTTCCAGCTCGAGGCTTTTTACTAGTTAGTCCCGGTAAAGCCCCCAGACGACGTATTTTTTTGAAACGAGGACCTCTGTAACGCGACATAAAGACTCCTTAGGAAATTTCATAAACCTAAAACTCAATTTAAAATTAAACTAAACTAAATGATAATATAGTAGAAAAATAAAAAAGAAAATCTAAATAGAATAAAATGAATCGAAATTTATTGAAGTATTGTACTACAAAGAATAATTAAAGAATCATTCGAAAGAATAATTGGATGAATTGTATCAATATCACAGCCTTAACCTTAAACTTAATATTATACCTTAAACTTAATATTATATATAATTATATATATAATATATAATATTTTATATAATCAAAAATTTCTTTCCAAAATATATTAATAGAAAACAAATAGATTAATAGAAAATGTATTAAATAAGAAAATAGAAAAAAAAAATAAGGGTTCTTTTCTTGATTTATTTGGTCTACATAGATCGAACTCCTCCATTTTTTTTCTAATTGGAAGTCCTTATGAGCTAATAGATTAGTGCCTTTTTGGAAAAGGGGAAGAAAACTTTTCAATTTCTTTGATTTTACATTACCAATTATCGAAAAAAGAAAAATGTAAAAAAGAAAAATCAAACATATGTAGAAAAGCCAGCTATCGGAGTCGAACCGATGACCATCGCATTACAAATGCGATGCTCTAACCTCTGAGCTAAGCGGGCTCGCATAATATAAATTGTACACCCATAGGATTTTAGTAAACTACTGGGATTTTATCTATTACCTCTTCGTTCTTAAATCTTCTAATATAACAATTAATCTAATTAATCGTTATATTATCTATATATTAATATAGCAATATAGAATTTTGATCGATTTATCATATTTTAATTAGATAGTAAGTTTTTTTTAATTCAAATGAGATTTGAAATTTTTTGTTTACTATTTGATTTTCCTAATCGAATTCTATTTTGTTAGTTCTATATTGTTTAGTAATAATTTTTTAGAAATAATATTTTTTGAATTTTCTATTTTATATTTATATATATTTAGTTAGAATTTTAAATCGAATCTGATAAATTTAATTTAGTAATTAAATTACTATAACCTACTAATTAAATGAAAATCTTCTTATCTTAATAGAATTCTATATTTCTATTATTCTATATTATTCTATATTCTATATTATTCTATATATAGAATAATAGAATGTAATAGAATATTAATACATAAGACATAATAATAAAGATAAAAACTAATACGAAAACAAAAGAATCGACCGTTCAAGTATTCAAAATTACACGCTAAAAATGATATAAATAAATAGGAAAATATATGGTTAAATAGAATATAGGTGTAATAATACTATCTTATATAAAATACTAGAATTATATATAATATAATGGATAAGATGGTATTAAATATACTATATATATGGGGTATGTATCCATCTATATTGAATTATGGATGCAGATATAATAGAATCTTTTCTTATTGAACCAAATAGGAGGTTCCAAGAGAGATGAAAGAAGATAGACAAGAAAACCAAATAGAAATAGAAGGAAGGGGTTTGTTCTCAATATGCGAACCGCTATCGAGCTATCTAATGCATTCAAAAGTTCCAGCATAATATAAATGAAAGAAAAGGGAAAACGGTATCGTACGGTATTCTAATCAGATCCGAATCACAAAGGGGGGATATGGCGAAATTGGTAGACGCTACGGACTTAATTGGATTGAGCCTTGGTATGGAAACCTACCAAGTGATAACTTTCAAATTCAGAGAAACCCTGGAATTAAAAAAAATGGGCAATCCTGAGCCAAATCCGGTTTTCTGAAAACAAACAAGGATTCAGAAAGCGATAATAAAAAAGAATCGGATAGGTGCAGAGACTCAATGGAAGCTGTTCTAAAAAATGGAGTTGGTTTCGTTGTGTTAATAAAGGAATCCCTCCATCGAAACTACAGTAAAGGATGAAGAATAAAATAAAGCTATAATTGTTGTGATTCAATTCTAAGTTGAAAAACGAATCGAATATTCATTGATCAAATCATTTACTCCATCAAAATATGATAGATCTTTTGAAGACTTGATTAATTGGACGAGAATAAAGATAGAGTCCCATTCTACATGTCAATATCGACAACAATGAAATTTATAGTAAGAGGAAAATCCGTCGACTTTAAAAATCGTGAGGGTTCAAGTCCCTCTATCCCCAAAAAGGCCAAATGGATTCCCTAATTATTTATCCTATCCTCTGATTCCGTTAGCAGCTCAAAATTCGTTATCTTTCTCATTCATTCTAACTTTACAAACAGACCTGAACG